ATTGAATTATATGTAATGATCAATAAATTAAGTTGAATTCTATATCTACACATACCAAAAACATAGAAAAATCCGAATACCAATCTAATCGATTCTATAGATATTTGGGCTAGAGTTGACAAACAAACAAAACCAGCAATACACTTTATTAGTATCGCATAGAAATCTAAATGGGGCGTGGCCAAGTGGTAAGGCAACGGGTTTTGGTCCCGCTATTCGGAGGTTCGAATCCTTCCGTCCCAGAACATATATATTCTCTGACAATATAGATTGCTTTTTTAACAATGTTCTGTTTAAAATCGAAATGTTAGCTGGAATGTGATTGTTGTTTCTTATTTTTTTCTTCGATGAATCGTTTTTTTTTTCAAAAACTGAATCGAGATACGAAAGAATCCATATTCCCTATCTCATATTCTCTACCCCCTAAATTAGCCTAATTAGATTCAATTTTATTTTTTGTAGATTTCTTTACTTTTCGCCAAGAGGGGGTTTTTGGTACTAATTCAATTCACTAAGTCTCTTAATTCTTAATCAATGAGGTAGGCTAAAATAGAAAAAAAGGGGCAAAAACTGGACTTAATCTGGGCTTGTTTGGCTTTGTGCCCAGACAGCTCGCATTTCGTAAAAATAAAAAAGACTAGGACATCCCCTTCTTTTGATTTATGCTGCATCAGTCCCATAGAATGGGGTAGATAGGAGTTAATCAGTGATGGGAAGGCGTTCATTTCAATATCTATAAACAGTGACAATTGCTCAGTCTATTTGATCGAATTGATAGATACGAAACCCTCCCCATTCTTTGGATTTTATCAATCAGATGAAAAATAAAAAAGACTTATCTTTTTTCCTAAGATGATCAAAAGTTATTTTTAACTATCAAATTTTCTTGGAATAATGATGTCGAGAGGGGAACTTTCGAAATTGATTCGAAATTTCGAAAGAGAAATAGTTTAAATCATTCCTTAGAAGCTGAATCTTTCTCTCCTATTAAGTCACGTGAAGATGCAGAATCAAAAAGAATTCGTTTATTCGTCTTATTTTATTTATATAAATAAATTATTTATTATATATATTTATTAATTAATATTATAATGTTAGACAATTTAATATTAGCGATGGGGTCTTACTAAGACTTCTTCAGAAAAATATTTATCCACCTATATCTATAGTATTATTTATATCTATAGACTATAGATATAGAAGATATAGAAAATACTTTAGATTATGGTGTTTATACATCAGCCCAACCAATGACTATTCATGATTCCATAATTGAATCAATTCCATACCGGTTCTTAGAGGAATGTTATGGTAAAACTTCGTTTGAAACGATGTGGTAGAAAGCAACGTGCGACTTGAAGGACACGATCCGTTGTGGATTTGTACATCCACCATTTTTTGTAGGAATGAAGGTGCTCTTAGCTCGACATCATGGGTTCTGTTTCACTAGAACCCCTCGTTTTTTGTTGTCTTGGAATGTAAATAGTCCATGATGGAGCTCGAGTAGAAAGTATTAATTTATTTCTCGGGGCAAGGGTCTAGGGTTAATGCCAATCAATAAAAAAATTGAAACAACTTCGTAAATATATCTTAGGTATGGAAATCGAAAGAATCCAATTCGAGCAAGTTTAAAATGAAAAAATTTATTGGAATTGATCAAACTTTTTCGATCCAAAGTGTTTCACGAGGGAATCCATCATCTTGTAGGATTCTTTCATAAAAATCGCAAAAAGGGTATGTTGCTGCCATTTTGAAAGGATTAAAAAGCACCGAAGTAATGTCTAAACCCAATGATTTAAAATAAAACAAAGATAAAGGATCCCAGAACAAGGAAACACCTTTTTAATTGTCTTAATAACTGGATCAGACTGAAGAATCCGATTTTAAACGAGACAAACAAAAAAGGAGGAAAGACCGCTCAATAAATGAAAGTGCCGAAAGATTTTCCTTTGAACTGTTTGAAAGTTATCCAACTTGAGTTATGAGAGTATGAATGGTTTCTTTTTCATTTTAAGGAAGAACGAAGAAAAAAAGACTTAGATCTTTAATTGCTTTGATCATTTTATGGATCCAGTTGTCATTTCTTAGATAGAATTCCATACAGAGACAAAACTTCGAATCAATCATTTTTCTCGAGCCGTACGAGGAGAAAGCTTCCTATACGTTTCTAGGGGGGGTGTTGTTCATCTACATCTATCCCAATGAGCCGTCTATCGAATCGTTGCAATTGATGTTCGATCCCGAAGAGAAGGAAAAGATCTTCAGAAAGTGGGTTTTTATGATCCGATAAAGAATCAAACTTATTTAAATGTTCCTGCTATTTTATATTTCCTTGAAAAAGGGGCTCAACCTACAGAAACTGTTCAGGATATTTTAAAGAAGGCAGAGGTTTTTAAGGAACTTCGTCTTAATCAACCGAAATTCAATTAAGGAAATAAATTAAGGAAATACAAAAAAGGGGGTAGTGATTTGTATATAACTTTGTATGACTTTTCTCTTC